TAATTGCATCTTTTGACCAAAAACAAGCAAAAGGAGGAATACCACAAAGAGAAAATGTACCTATAAGAAAAGTTGTTCCTGTAATTGGCATAAATTTTCTTAAACCACCCATAAAAGCCATATTTTGACATTTATTAGGAGAATAACCAACAATTGATTCCATAGAATGAATAACAGACCCAGATCCAAGAAATAATAAAGCTTTTGAATAAGCATGTGTAATTAAATGAAATAAACCTGCTTGATATGACCCTATACCTAAAGCTAACATCATATACCCTAATTGAGACATTGTAGAATAAGCTAAACCTTTTTTAAGATCTTTTTGAACAAGAGCTATACTAGCTCCTAATAAAGCAGTTAATGCTCCTATCCAAGAAATAATATTCATTATATAAGGCAAAGCTTGAAAAAGAGGAAATAATCGAGCAATTAAAAAAATACCTGCAGCTACCATAGTCGCAGCATGTATTAAAGCAGAAATTGGAGTTGGTCCTTCCATTGCATCTGGTAACCATACATGTAGTGGAAACTGAGCAGATTTTGCAATAGGTCCGAGGAATAAAAGAAGCGCACATAAATTAGCAAAATATAAATTAACTTGATGGTTAATAAGTAATTCACTAAATCGTTTAAACAAAGTTTCAAATTCAAAACTACCAGTCAACCAATAAAAACCTAAAATACCTAGTAATAATCCAAAATCTCCTATACGATTTGTTATAAAAGCTTTTTGACAAGCATTAGCTGCACTAGGTCTTGTAAACCAAAAACCTATTAGTAAATAAGAACACATTCCTACTAGTTCCCAAAAAATATAAATTTGAATTAAATTAGGACTAAGTACTAAACCTAACATTGAAGCCGTAAATAAACTCAAATATGCAAAAAATCTTACATACCCTTGATCATGAGACATATAACTATCACTATAAATCATAACAAGAACTCCTACCGTAGTAATTAAAACTAACATGGTAGAAGTAAGTGGGTCAACTAAAAATCCTATTTTAAAATCAATATTTTTATCAAAAATCCAAGACCATAAATATCGATGAATAGTATTATCAATATATTGTTGCCATAAAATAGCAAAAGAAAAAATCATAACTAAAAATAGTATAAATATACTAAAAATGGCCCATATATAACGAAGACTTTTTGTAAATTTTGGAAAAAAAAGTAAATTTAATCCTATAAGAATAGACGCTAAAAATGGAAAAAAAGGTACAATCCAAACAAATTGATATATAAATTCCATAAATAAATTTTTTATATAATAAAAAAATCTTATTTTTTGTTAATTTCTAGTTTATAATTAACCAGATTAAAAAAAAAATAGATTTAACAACAAAGAAAAAGTTTAGGATTATTATCCTATTTATCAAAAATTTTAATTAAAATTACTTTACAAATAAAAAAAAAAAATAAATTATTAAATAAAATAAATAAAAAAAAAATTTATTTATTATTATTAAAGTAATAAGATATTATATATAGTTTCTAAACTAAGAGATATATATTCTTAAGAATATTAAAAATTTGTTTTAAAAAAGTTTTACAAAAAATAAAATAACTAAAATTAATTATTTTATTTATTAAATTTCATTAATTTACTTTTTTCAATTTATAATAATTTTTTTTCATTTACAATAAATTTTATAATAAATATGTATGCCATCATTGAAACCGGAGGTGAACAGCTCCGGGTAGAACCAGGAAGATTTTATGATATTCGTCATTTTGCTCCATTAAAACCAAAAAATTTAAGTTCTAATACTAAAATATTAATTTATCGAGTATTAATGATTCGTAATAAAACTACTATTAGTATTGGACAACCTTGGTTAAAAAATGCAATAGTAAAAGGAAGAATTTTACATTCACATCTTGAAAACAAAATTACTGTTTATAAAATGAATTCAAAAAAAAAAACAAGACGTAAGTTTGGACATCGACAAATTTCAGCACGATTTGTAGTAGATTCAATTTCTTTAGACGGAAAAGAATTATATAAATAAAAATATATAAAAATATTTGAGAATAAAAAATAAAATATAAATTAAAAAAAATTTAAAAATATACATTTAAAAGGAATTTTTATTTATGGCCGTTCCAAAAAAGCGTACTTCTAAGTCGAAAAAAAAAATCCGTGAAACTATATGGAGAGAAAAAGCAAAAGAAGCTAAATTAAAAGCTTTTTCTTTAGCTCAATCTATTTTAACAGGCCGTTCAAAAAGCTTTTATTACACAACAAATGAAAAAAACTCTAAAATATCTCAATAATATTAAATAATATTTTTAATAAATAAATAAATAAAAACTACTAATATAAATACAAAAATACATTTTTCAATAATATATTATTAAAAAAAAGAATCACAAATTTACCATAAAATTAAAGTTTTTTATAAAAAATATTAAAAATATTTAATACAAATATATTTAATAAAAAACAGATAGTTTCATTTAATTAAAATAAATGAAACTATCTTAGATATTAAAATAAAAAATTTAAAATTTTATCATTTTTTTGGAGTAGTGGGATTTGAACCCACGATCTCCATCACCCCAAGATGGCACGTTGCCAAACTACGCTATACTCCATTAAATTTTAAAATTTAAATTAATACTATATTACTAAAAAAATTAATATTAATTACTAAAAAACAGTTTATATATTTCTTTTCTTTCATAAAAAAGATTGATTTTTAATGTAAATTATGTTATATTATTTTGTGATAAGCCGCCATGGTGAAATTGGTAGACACGCTGCTCTTAGGAAGCAGTGCTAACGCATCTCGGTTCGAATCCGAGTGGCGGTATATTAAAAAAAAAGTTTTTAATATAATAATTTAATAATAAATTTTAGGGTTTAAATACTTTATTAAAAATTAAAAATTAAATTAACTTCAAATAGTTAAATGATATAAAAATATTTTCTTATTTAACTATTTGAAATAAAATTAATTAATAAAAAATTTTTATTGCAATAAACTTTTTATTAAATTAAATATTATTTATTTTTTTAATAAATTCAAAAAATAAATTTAGATAAAATAAAATTCACTTTACTGTTCCATAAAAACAAAACTGAATTAGGATAAATACCAATACCTATAACAGGAAAAATTAAACAAATTAAAATAAAAATTTCGCGTGGTCCTGCATCCATATTGGAAAAAGTAAAAAATCTAGAACATTTATATCCATAAAACATTTGACGTAGCATGGATAGTAAATAAATAGGAGTTAATATTATTCCAATTGCTTCTATGAATGTAATAAATACTTTAAAATTAAACGAATATTTGTTACTAATAACTATCCCTAAAAAAATTAAAAATTCTGCTAAAAATCCACTCATCCCAGGTAATGCTAATGATGCCATTGAAAAACTACTAAACATAGTAAATATTTTGGGCATGTAAATTGCTGTTCCTCCCATTTGTTCAAGAAAAAGAGTGCGCGTTCTATCATAACTTATTCCAGCTAAGAAAAAAAGTGCAGCACCAATTAATCCGTGAGAAATCATTTGTAAAATAGCTCCATTAAAACCTAAATCTGTCATAGAGCCAATGCCAATAAGTACAAAACCCATATGTGAAATTGATGAATAAGCAATTCTTCGTTTTAAATTACGTTGGCTAAAAGAAGTTAGTGCTGCATAAACAATTTGAATTGCTCCTATTATTACGATCCATGGCGCAAAAATAGAATGAGCATGAGGTAGTAATTCCATATTAATTCGAATTATTCCATATCCTCCCATTTTTAAAAGTATTCCGGCTAAAAGCATACAGGTGCTATAATGTGCCTCTCCATGAGTATCTGGTAACCAAGTATGTAAAGGAAATATTGGTAATTTAACAGCATAGGCAATAAAAAAACCTAAATATAAAATTATTTCTAATTCTATAGGATACGATTTATTAGATAAGCTTTGTAAATCTAATGTGAATTGATTAGAGCCATAAAATCCCATACTTAATGCTCCCATTAAAATAAAAATGGAACCACCAGCTGTATACAAAATAAATTTTGTAGCGGCATATAACCGTCTTTTTCCCCCCCATATACATAAAAGTAAATAAATTGGAATTAATTCCAATTCCCACATGAAAAAAAAAAGTAAAATATCTTGAGAAGCAAATAATCCTACTTGACCACTATACATTGCGAGCATTAAAAAATAGAATAATCGTGGATTTCTAGTAACAGGCCAAGCAGCTAAAGTAGCTAAAGTAGTAATAAAACCTGTTAATAAAATAAGTCCAATTGAAAGACCATCAATTCCTAATCTCCAATGAAAATCCAAAAAAGTAATCCAATTATAGTCCTCTTTTAGTTGAATAAATGGATTATCAGGTTTAAAGTAATAACAAAATACATAAGTGATTAAAAGAAATTCTACTAAACAAACACCTAAAGTGTACCATCGAATAATATTATTTCCTTTTATAGGAAATAATGAAATTACAAGACCTGCAGATACAGGTAGAAGAACAATTATGGTTAGCCAAGGAAAGTTACTCATAATAAAAAAATAAAAAAACTTTAAATAAAAAACCCCATACTCAATTTTTGAGTATGGGTAAAAAATAGTAAAATTTTTTTGTTTTTTGCTTAGTATGATAAGCCCATGCTTCGAGTAGTTTCAGCTCCTAAATAAACACGTACACTCAAAAAATCTGTTGGACAAGCAGATTCGCATCGTTTACAACCCACACAATCTTCTGTTCTAGGAGCAGAAGCAATTTGATTAGCTTTACATCCATCCCAAGGTACCATTTCTAATACATCTGTAGGACATGCTCTTACACATTGAGTACAACCAATACATGTATCATAAATTTTTACTGAATGTGCCATTAAATTTTTAAACTCCAATATATTGTTAAAAGCCTTAAATTTAGTAAAGTTATAATATAACATTATTATATTAAAATTTTTTTTTTAATCAAAAAAAAATTTACATTAGCAAAAAAAGATATATAACTATATAAAATTAAGTAAATGAATTACCATTTTAACAAATTAAATTGATCAATACGAGTTGAATTTTTATTACGATAAATAGCTAAAACAATAGCTAATCCAATAGCAGCTTCAGCAGCGGCAATAGCTATAATAAAAATAACAAAAATTTCACCTTTATTTTCTTGAGTATCAAACGAATTAGAAAAAGTTATAAGATTTATATTAACAGCATTAAAAATTAATTCTAAACACATAAGTGCTCGCACCATATTCCGACTTGTAATTAATCCAAAAATACCAATACAAAATAAATAAGCACCTAAATTAAGTACATGTTCAAGCATTAAAAAAAACTCCTTATAAATTAAAAAAGATTAAAAATTTGTAGAATTTTTTTCTATTTGTAATTCTTTTTTTTCCTTTGTTTTAATTAAATTTTCTCGGCGGGCTAAAAAAATAGCGCCTATTAATGCAACCAAAAGAACTATAGAAAGAAGTTCAAATGGTAACAAAAATTGAGTCAATAAAAGATAGCCAATTCGTTGAACATTTTTTGTAAAATCAATTTCTAATAAAGGTTTTGACTCTGTAATTAGAGTAATATTAAACCATGGTATATTTAAAATTATATTAACTAATAATGAAAAGAGACTTAAACAAATTAAAAAAGTAATTTTATCTCCTATAGTCCAAGAGGGAAAATTTTTTTTTGAATCTGGTTTATTAATTAACATTACAGCAAATACAATTAAAACATTTACGGCCCCTACATAAATTAAAATTTGTGCGGCAGCTACAAAATCCGCATTTAATGCAAAATATAAAAGAGATATGCAAAAAAAAACTAGTCCTAAAAAAAACGCTGAATAGACTATATTATTAAGTAGTACTACTCCTAAACTGCCTATTATTACACCTATTTCTAACAGAAAAAAAATAATTTCATGCAGTGACTCAGATAATTCAATTATATTCACAATAAATTTAAATCCTTTTCTATTGTTAACTTAAAATAATAATTTTTTTGGTTTTTTTATGCAATTAAAAAAAACATATTTGTTTATGTTTTTATTTTTAATTTATTCCAAAAAATTTGTAATATTTCTTGAATTTGAATGGCTTTCTGTATTTCCTTTAAATAAATAATTTAAATTTGAAATAGTTTGAATTGTTGAATCTTCAATTACAGAAATAGGTAATCGTCCTAAAGCAATTTGATCATAATTTAAATCATGACGATCATAAATTGAAAGTTCATATTCTTCAGTCATTGATAAACAATTTGTAGGACAATATTCAACACAATTTCCACAAAATATACAAACTCCAAAATCAATACTATAACTTTTCAGTTGTTTTTTTTTCACATCTTTTTTTAATTCCCAATCAACAACAGGTAAATTAATTGGACATACACGAACACATACTTCGCAGGCAATACACTTATCAAATTCAAAATGAATACGTCCACGAAAGCGCTCAGATGGAATTAATTTTTCATAAGGATATTGAATAGTCATTGGTAAACGATTCATATGGTCTAAAGTTACCATAAAGCCTTGACCAATATATCGTGCCGCTTGTATTGCTTGTTCACTATAGTCTTGAAATCTATTTAACATAGTAAACATATAATAAATATCCTTCAAATGTATATATATTTTATTGTTTGTTTTTCAAAGATTAAATAATTTTATAAATTTTTTTTCTTTATAATAAAAGAACTTGAAAAGAAGCTGTTAATAATAAATTACCTAATGCAATAGGTAAAAGAAATTTCCATCCTAAATCTAATAATTGATCCATTCTTACTCTAGGTAATGTCCATCGTGTCATAATAGAACAAAATAAAAACAAATAAGATTTAATTAATACAATAATAATTCCTATTATTACGTTAACAATTTGATTAGTTCCAATATGAAAGTTCCATTCTAAATAATTGGAATTTGATATGAATGGAATAGAAAAATGCCATCCACCTAAATAAAGAATTGTTATAAATAATGAAGAAACTAACAAATTTAAATAAGAAGCAACATAAAATAACCCAAATTTTATACCTGAATATTCTGTTTGATAACCTGCAACTAATTCTTCTTCTGCTTCGGGTAAATCAAAAGGTAATCTTTCACATTCGGCTAAAGAAGCAATAAAAAAAGCTAAAAAACCAATAGGTTGACGCCATAAATTCCATCCCCAAAAGCCATATTTTGATTGTGCTTCCACAATATCAACTGTACTTAAACTATTAGATAATTATAGTCGATTTAACACTATTGTTAATATCTCTATTTCAAAACCGTACATGAAACTTTAGCGTCATACGGCTCCTCAATAGTTATTTTAATTAAATTTTATTAAAAAATTTATTAATTTAACCTATGAGATTCTGTTTGCTATAAAATAATTGCTTTTGAATCTATCTCAACCTTTTTAACAAGTCTAATTTTTTCTAAATATTAATATATTTAATATGTTGTGATTTTAAATCATAAATTAAAAAAGGATTACTTCGTTCCTAATAGTCATATTGTTTTAATAAATAGGGTTATACTTTAGATTGATTTTATAAGGAAATACTTTTTACACATTTCTACTAATGCTAAATCCTTATTGTATTTTAATAAATATGTTTTATCTATAAAATTCTTTTCTACTAATCTGTTATGTATTTTTGTGTTTCTAACCATTTATTTTTGCTCGATTTTAAATATAATTAAATTAAAATATAACAGTAATTTTTCATATATTTTTTCTTTTGCTCCCGCTATCAAGTTTTTATAACCTGGGGTACATTTTTTACTTGTTTTGCATGCTTTCACTCTTGTATATAAAGGATGGGATTAAATTTTAATACTGCAAATTAAAAAGCTGTTTTATTTGACCCATATGACAATTTAGTTTTTTTAGTTAAAATAAAAAAAAATTTATTTACTAAAGTTTAATTTGAAAAATTTATTTAACGAATCACACGTAGAGATATAGATAATACACACAAAGCTAAAGGAATTTCATAACTAATTGATTGAGCTGCTGCTCGAAGACCACCTAAAAATGAATATTTGTTATTAGATCCATATCCTGCCATAAGAAGTCCAAGCGGAACGATACTACAGATAGCAATCCAAAAAAAAACACCTATGTTAAGGTCAGCTAAAATAATATTATGACCAAAAGGAATTACTAAATAACTTAAAAATACTGGTATAACAACTATTGCTGGGCCAATATTAAATAACCAAATATCTCCTTTAGATGGAACAATATCTTCTTTTAATAATAATTTAGAACCATCTGCTAAAGCTTGAATTATTCCTAAAGGACCAGCATATTCAGGTCCAATACGTTGTTGTATTCCGGCAGATATTTTCCTTTCGAGCCAAACTAAAACTAATACGCCGATTGTAATTGCTAACAAAAGAATAAGAATTGAAAAAAAAATCCATAAAAAATTAAAAAATTCTTTAGAAAAATTTATTGCATAAAAAAAACTAATAACTTGTTCTTTAAGATTGGTATTAAAATCCATTTTAACGATCAACCTCCCCCATAATAATATCTATACTACCTAATATTGGCATAATATCTGCTAATTTCATTCCTTTTACTAATTGTGGAAGAATTTGTAAATTAATAAAACCAGGAGGACGAATTTTCCATCTCCAAGGAAAAACACTATCATCTCCTATTAAAAAAACGCCTAATTCTCCTTTGGGAGCTTCTACTCTAATATAATGCTCTTGTTTAGGTAGTTTAAATGTAGGAGAAGGTTTTTTACTAATAAATTGATATTCAAAATTATCCCATTCTGATTTTTTTCCGCGCTGAAGTCGTCGAGCTTCTAGATTTTCATATGGTCCTCCAGGAATTGATTTTAACGCTTGTTGAATTATTTTTATTGACTCTTTCATTTCTCCAATGCGTACTAAATAACGAGCTAATGAATCACCTTCTTTTTGCCATTGTATTTGCCAATCTAATTCATCATAACATTCATAATGATCTACTTTTCGGAGATCCCATTGAACTCCAGAAGCACGTAACATCGGTCCGGATAAGCCCCAATTTATAGCTTCTTCTCTTTCAATAATGCCTATTCCTTGTACTCGTTTTAAAAAAATAGGATTTTGTGTAATAAGTTTTTCATATTCATCAACTTTAGGTAAAAAGTAATCACAAAAATCTAAACATTTATCGATCCAACCATAAGGTAAATCAACAGCAACCCCTCCAATACGAAAATAATTATGCATCATTCGCATACCTGTAGCTGCTTCAAATAGATCATATATCATTTCTCTTTCTCTTAGAATATAAAAAAAAGGAGTTTGCGCACCAATATCAGCCATAAAAGGTCCAAGCCATAATAAATGAGAAGCTATACGGCTTAACTCCAACATAATAATTCTGATATAACTAGCTCTTTTTGGAACCTGAATATTTGTTAGTTTTTCTGGTGCATTTACAGTTATAGCTTCTGTAAACATTGTAGCTAAGTAATCCCATCTTGTAACATACGGAAGATATTGAACAATTGTTCTATTTTCAGCAATTTTTTCCATACCCCTATGTAAATAACCTAATATAGGTTCACAGTCAATAACGTTTTCTCCCTCTAAAGTAATCATAAGTCGAAGAACACCATGCATTGATGGATGATGAGGACCCATACTTACTATCATGGGTTTTGTTTTCATAGCAAGCATGGTCATATATGATACTCCTTTTCATTTATTATAAAAAAACTAGCTAAAAAAAAATTAACGAATTTTTAATTTACGAATATTTAATTTATTTATTAAATTTTCATAACTTGCTAAATTTGTTTGCGATAAGTAACTTAAAAGACGCTTACGTTTTCCTAAAATTTTCCATAAACCTCTTTGAGATGAATAATCTTTACCATGCCATTTTAAATGATCTGTCAGTTTCAAAACTCTATTAGTTAAATATGATATTTGAAATTCTACAGATCCTGTCTGTTCTTTAGAAAATAATGATGAACTAATAAATAATTTTTTGGACATAAAAGTTTTTCTCCTAAATTTTGTAATTTTATTGTAATTAGTAATAGATTATAGTAATTAATAGTTTTTATTATAAGTAATAAAACAAAAGTTAAAATTTCTAAAAAATAAAAATAATGAGAAATTTTTGGTTATAACCAAGAATTTCTCAACAATTAAAAAATTTTAAGTATACATACGAATTCTTAACATAGTAAAGCGACTTCCATTATTTGTGTTAAACCAAAATCTATTAACACATGCCAAATCTTCTAATCGAAAACTAGGCCAAAGAAAATGTTTAATTGTTACATTTTTATTTTTATTTTGAATTTTCTGTAATTTTATTAGCTTTTCTTTATTTTTACTTACAAAATTTTTATCTAAATACAAAAGATTTAATATTTTTAATTCTTTACGATGTCGTAAAAGCATAGTATCTTCAATATTAGCTAGTCTAAAATTAGATTTAGAATTATTTTGAAAAAAAGCTATTTGTGATGTAGATTCATTTAAATTTTTTAAATTTAAATTTTTTTTAAATCTTATTTTTGATTTTAAAAAAATGCTTACTACTTTATACATTAAAATTTCATCATCGAGTACACGTGGTATACGATGTTCAGAATTAATTGTTAATTTATTTACACCTATATCTCTACAAAAAAGAAGACGAAATAAATCTAAATTCTTCCTCATTTTAGCAGAAAGTGAAATAACATTTTCTTGATTTTGCATAAAAGTCATAAGAGAAGCCATATCTCCTAATTCTTTAAATTTTTTTTCTACATTTTTTGATTTCCATTTCCATTGACGAATAGTTTGATGGCGCTCTCTTTCACGAAGTGATTTTTTTCTTTGAGTATTTTTTTTATTTTTTTGTTTTAATAAAGAAATTTTAGGTATATTTATTTTTTCTATTTTAGTTATATTTTTTTTTTCTATAAATGGTGGAATTAACCATAAAACTAAATTAGATTTAATGTAAATATTTATTTTATTTTTTAATGCTTGAGAAATTTCTTTATTAAACATTGTTTCTTTATTTTCTGCTGATTTTTTTAAATTATGTATTTTTTCAAAATCAAGATAGCTATAACATAAATAATTATATTGATATTGCTTATTTAATTTTTTATTTTGTTCTAATAAAGAATTTGTTATTAATTTGTAATTTTTTTTTTTTCTTTGAGATAAAACTGGAATTTTTGTTTGTTTTTCTGCAATACTAAAGTTTTTTTTCTTTTTATTTATCCATTGCTGAGTAACCTGATTTTTCCATTTTTGTGGTGCTATTGTATACCATATTTGTGAAGGTATATTATACCTATTAAAATTTTGTAACCATTTTTTTAAAGTTTTTTCTTGGAAATCTTCAAATTTTGTTACAGAAAAAATTCCATCTTTTTTCAAATTATTTTTTATTCTTTTTTTTAAAGTCAAATTTGATGTCCAAATTTTTAATAGCTCTTTAAAATTATATTTATTTATTGTTTTTGTTTGCCAAATTTTATGGAATAAATATGACTGAGATATTAACAAAATATTTTCATTATTAAAGTTAGTTGTAAATTCATAATTAATTTCATTTTTTTTATACTCAATTTGAGAACTTTTTAATAAATTCCAAGTTTTTTTATTTTTATCAAAAATAAAATTTTGCTTAAGTTTTAACATTAAATTAATATTAAATCGAATAAAAGAAATGTAAAAATTTAAAACGTTTTTGTTTATTTTATAAAAATTTATTTTTATTAAATATAACCATTTTTTTATTATTTCAATATTTTTTTTTAAATATTTTTTAATTTGATATTCAATTTCAATAATTTTTTTTTTATTATTAAAATAAACTTTCTTTTTATTTTTTGATTTTTTACAAAATTCTATTTTATCAAAATAAGTTTTTTCAGTTATTTCTTTAATTTTGTATTTTTTTACATTTTTTAATTTTTTTAATTTTTCAATCTTTAGAAAAATTTTAGATTTATTTTTAATTTGATTTTTTAATAAAGTATTTTTATTAAATTTAGATATAATTTGTTCTTTTAAATTTTTTTTTTTTTTTTTATAATTTAAAGGAAGTTCCGAATTATTACTAATTTTGGTATCTGATTTTTTTACTTTTTTCAACTTATTATTAATTAATTCAGTATTGACAGAATTAAGAATAGTTTTTTTTTTTAAAAAGAAAAAATTAAAATAAATTTTATTAAATTTTAGTAAAATAAATTTTTTCCATTTTTTTACTAATTCTATACGAATCGGTTTCCAAAAAGAGGGCTTTTTTTTAATATCTCCAAAAGGCGCATTGGTTTGAAAACCCCAAGCTGTTAAATAACTGTAATTAATTTTTTTATTTTTTTTTTTAGAAAAATTTTTACTAGCATTGAATAAATTATTTGAAGTTTTTTCTTCATTATTTAAAGAATTTAATAAAATTTTTTCTTTGTTTGTTTTAAATCGTACATTATGCCAAGGTTTTAGATTAAAAGGATATATAATTTTTATTTGAAGACCATCTCTAAGCCATTGATCTGGCAATTCTTTTTCTGAAACTTCAGTACCATCATAAGTACATTTTATATAAATTTCTTTTTTCCATTCATTCCAATCTTCACTCCATTCAGGAGTTTGAAATAATATCAAACGACTAACATTTTTAAATATTATTAATGTAGGTAATATTAAATATTTTCTAAAATATGATTGAATAATTAATAACCAACTTCTTCCCCACTGAGCTAATGGAAAATCCCATCTATTTGCTATTGCAAGACGATCTGCTTTTGTTTTTTTTGTAATAATACTATTTCCAGTTGAAAAAAATGTTATTTTTTTTCGTTTTTCTATAGGATTTTTAAAAATATTTTTTATATAAAATAAATTGAATTTCTTTAATGAAAATTGAAATGGAATATGCTGTTCATTTATTCGTAAAAAAAATGGAGAATGTGTTTTAAGTTGTAAAATTTTCCATATTAATGTTTTACGTCTTCTAGCACGCATAGAACCTTTGACTAATTTTCGACGAAAATCAGATTGTTGTGAAAAACGTCTTACAATTTTTCTTCTTTTATCTTTTCCTTTTATAATATATCCTAAATTTTTTACTTTTCGTTGACGAATATCAGTAACTCCACCAGCTATAACATCAAATTTATCATTTCGTAATTTTGATGTCCATCGTGGCATTTCTTTTGAAACTTCTTGAAGTCGAAATTGTTTATGAAAAGAAAATGTTTTTTTTAATAAAAAAATAATTTTATTTAATTGATTAAAGTTATTCAAATTATTTAACCAGATGTTTTTCCAGGAGCGGTCTAGTACTTGCCATTTTTCTCGTTCTAGCTGTTTAAAATACAAAGCTCTTTGTCGAGCAGATAAATTTAAAACAAGTTCCCAATTAAAAGATGATATTTTACTTAATTTTTTATTCAAAAAAAGTGTATTATCTGATTTTTCACTTAAATCTGAAAAAGAGTTATGTATATTTGAATTAATAAGTGTTTGCTCTTCCGAAAAGGTAATTTGCTGTAATTTTTTTTCGAGTTTTTTATTTTTTGATCCTCGAATAAGTAAAATTAAAATGCGACGTGCATCTTTATTTAGTGGTTCCCAAGGTAATGGTAAATTTTTTCGTTCTAATTCTCTCCATTGGTTTGAAATCCAAAATTTAAGTTTATTTTCTTTTTTTGATAAATATGTTGTTTTTTTAGTTTTTTTTAATTGATAAATATTTTCTGTTAAAAGCCAAGGTGATTTAGATACTATTGTTTTTCCACGAAATGACCCATTTAAAAAAGGATCATAAACCTTTGTTAAATTACTTCCTTCATTGTTAGATAAACCAGTTTTTTTTTCTATAACGTCGTTTATAAAAAAGCCATTGTCTAAAGCTTTAAGTCTATTTTTTAGTTCATAGTATAAATTGTCTTTTTTTTTATTTTTAATATCAATCCAATCTTTATAGAAATTTTTAGATAAAATAGATTTTTTGGAAATATTTAAATAGTTTTTTAAATCTTTTTTAAAAACGGATAAACTCGGTAAAGTTGTAAAAGATATTTTTTGTTTTCCATCATTTATAGATATATCAAAAAAATATTGCGATACTTTTTTTTTTACAGGACTTTTATTACTAAATCGACTATTTTCAATATAACGTAATGGTCGATTCCATCGATGATAATCGAAAAAAAAGATAGGCCAGGGTTTATTTAGCCATGGAAATTTAGAAGTTTTTAATTGTTGATTAAATACAAATTCGTCACTTAGTTTTTTAGTAAATAAAGGTACTGGAGCTCTGCCTAAATATACTAAAAAGCAAGCTAAAATAAAAATGCTAAATGTTCGATAAACAAGACGTTTTACTAAAAGATAAAGTACAGGTGAATCCTGTTCTATACGAACTAAAACTATTTTAATAAAATTTAAGAAAAAAAAGTGACCACTTAACCAACCAAAAAAACAACTTAAAACAAATAAAAAATTGTTACTATAACGAAAAAAAAAAAGATTAATTAATCTAGCTAATACAGGACTTGGTAAAAGAACGGGATTTAATAATTGAAAAAGAAAACTATCAAAAAATACTTTATAAACTTTAGGATCATTAATTGAACTTATAGGACGTAAAGATTGATAATCTAAAAGATCTTTAATTTTGTACCAATAAAATAAAATATATGGTAAAACTAAAAAAGTTACTGTATGAGGTTTTATTAATATTATATAAAGAGGTGAATAATATATTGATAAAAATATTATTAATTGTCCTAACATTAAACCACTTATAGCAACAGTACCACTTAGATTTCCTTCTAAAAGAAAAGCTCGTATAGATAAAATTTGAGAAGGGCCAATAGGCAGTGTTGTAAGAAATCCATAATATAATCCAAATAAAATCAACGGACTTGAAATATTTATCCATGATAATATTGAAGCCCATAGCACACAAAGCTGTAAGGGAATGTTTGTTATCATAATAAAATATTTTCTTCCTTGAAAGCATAGAAGTAGGATAAAATAAAAAAGGTAATTTAATTTTATTAGAAATAAAAAGTAAAATTTAATAAATTCTTTTTTATTCAGTATGTTAACATACTGAATAAAAAAGAATTTATTAAATTTTTTAATATATTAATTCTAACGAGTTAGTAAAAAATAAAATACTTAATTAATTTTTATTTTTTTTCTTTTTTTGTTAAGTTACTCCAACCTAAATTTTCCAAATTATTATTACGTCGTAAAGGACGAGTAACAAGTTCAAGAACATCTCTTGCATTTGTAAAACCGTGAATTTGAGCAAAAGTAAATTCAACAGACCATTTAGTATTAATTCCTCTTGCTTCTAAAGGATTTGCATGAGCCATACCAGTAATTGCTAAATCAGGTTGTAATTCACGCATACGCTGTATTTGATTGTAATTATCAGGTTTTTCAACAATACGTGGCATAGGTATAGACATTTTTTTACATGTATTTTGTAAAAATAATAATTCAGCTGCTTGATATCGTTTATCTAAGTAAGGAATACCTATTTCGTAAACAATCATTCCACAACGAATTAAAAATCTAGCTAATGATATTTCTAAAAGATTATCTCCCATAAAAAAAACAGATTTTCCTCGTATTAAATCTAAATAATCTTTTAAATTTTCCCATATTTGTTCTTCTCTTTTTTCTAAACCTTCAGTTTTAATTCCAAATACTGAACAAATTTTTTCAATCCAAGCTCGTGTTCCATCAGGACCAATAGGAAAAGGTGCTCCTATTAGTTTACATTTACGACGTCTCATTAAAGTTGTTGCTGTACGACTTAAAAATGGATTAACACCACATACATATACTTGATCACCTAATGAAGGAAGGTCAGTATATCTTTGAGCTGGTAACCAACCTGACACTTGAATAGATTGACGCTTTAATTCTGAACTAAGCTGGGAAGCTACAGTAGAAGGTAATGAGCCAAAAAGAACTAATGGAGGATTTTTTTTTAATTTTTCAAAATTTTTATTAATTGTTTCTTCTTTTTTTTCAAGAGAAAGAAAAGAAAAAAAATTTTGTATATTTGAATCTTGTATTACTTTTTTTTTATCAACCAATGAAATTTGTTCTGGACAACGATGTGCCATAGCAGCTAAAACAGTATCTTCTCCCTGAGTAAATGCATAATCTAGTCCATTTGCTCTTGCTACCACAATTGGTATACCAAGCTCATTTTCCAGTTTTGGTGCCATGCCTTCTAAATCCATTTTTATTATTTCTGTAGTACATGTACCAATCCATATAATAACACTTGGATTTCGATCTTGTTTAATTTGAAGACAAAGTCGTTTTAATTCTTCATAATCATTTAATTGAGCTGAAATATCTCCTTCTTCTAACTCTGCCATAGCGTAGCGAGGTTCTGCAAAAATCATAACTCCTAAAGCATTTTGTAAAAAATAACCACATGTTTTTGTACCGACTACTAAAAAAAAACTATCTTCAATTTTTTGATATAACCAAGCTACACAACTAATAGGGCAAAAGGTGTGATAATTACCTGTTTCGCATTCAAAAGTGAGAGTTTCAGATATTTTATTTGACATAGATATAATTCCTTAACTAATGAACTAAATAGGTTAAATTTAAATTATTGTAAAATCCAGTAAATTTTCTTTATTTTTTTTTTCTTCTCGATTTTCACCAATAGGATTTAAATAAAAATCAGATAGTAAGCTAAACAATTCTCGATCTGGAACTTCTTTTGGCACAATTCCTTCTGGTTGTGATAAAATTTGATCTGCTATATTTAAATAAAAATCACAAACATAATTAAGAGAAGGTTGTGATTCTACCATTTCAAATAATGTTTTACCTTTTACTCTTGATACTCGAATATCCTCAATAAGAGGTAATACTTCCAGTACAGGCATTGGACAAGCTTCTACATATTTATCGATTAAATCTCGTTTTGATGTTCTATTTCCGACTAGTCCCGCTAATCGAAGTGGATGTGTACGAGCTTTTTCTCGAACTGAAGCAGCAATACGATTAGCTGCAAATAATGCATCAAACCCATTGTCTGTTATAATTATACAATAGTCAGCATAATTTAATGGAGCAGCAAAACCACCACAAACTACATCACCCAATACATCAAATAAAATAATATCATATTCGTAAAAAGCATTTAATTCTTTCAATAACTTTACAGTTTCTCCTACAACATAGCCTCCGCAACCAGCTCCTGCAGGTGGTCCTCCTGCTTCTACACAATCAACACCTCCATAACCTTTATAAATAACATCTTCGGGCCAAACATCTTCATAATGATAATCTTTTAATTGTAAAGTATCAATAATTGTTGGTATTAAAAATCCTGTAAGAGTAAAAGTACTATCATGTTTAGGATCACACCCAATCTGTAAAACTCTTTTTCCACGTCTTGCTAAAGCAATAGATATATTACAACTTGTTGTTGATTTACCGATTCCACCTTTCCCATAAACTGCTATTTTCAC